GGGCCAAAGTTTTAATACAAGAAAGTCGAAGTATATATTTTACTCGATACAAATTCTTTTTTTTTGAGGACCCTTTGTAATAATGAGAAATATTTCTGCATATCCGCACAAATCGTTCAATAATATCCAAATCTGATGAATCGGCCCAAATCGGCTTACTAATGGGATGCCCCAATGCATTACAAAATTTCGCTTTAGCCAACGATCCAATTATTCCTCTAATTGGAACTATTGTATCAAGCTTTTTCATAACATTTTCTATTATAAATGAATTTTCTAGCATTTGACTGCGTACTACTGAAGGATTTATCCGCACATTTGAAAAATAGCCCAAAAAGTCGAATGAATATTCGGATAATTCGTTTATACGGATCCTTCCTGGTTGAGCCCAAACATAAAAATGATATTTCCATAAATGAATAAGATAATATTTCCATTTATTCATTAAAAGAGGTGTATTCTTTGAAGTCAGAATCGATTTTCCTTGATATCTAACATAATGCATGAAAGGGTCCTTAAAGAACCAGAGGGGGGCCGGAAAATCATTAGCAAAGACTTCTACAAGATGTTCTATTTTTCCATAGAAATAGATTCGCTCAAAAAGGATTCCAGAAGATGTTAATCGTAAATGAGAAGATTTATTACGGAGAAAAAGGAAGATAGATTCGTATTCACATACATGAAAATTATATAGGAACAAGAAAAATCTTGGATTACTTTTTGAATTTGCAAAAGTGGAGATAGATTTTTTTGGGGGGGGAGTAATAAGACTATTCCGATTACAATACTCGCGAAGAAAGAGCCTTAATAAATGAAAAGGAGAGGCATCTTTCACCCAATAGCGAAGGATTTGAACCAAGATTTCCAGATGGATAGGGTAGGGTATTAGTACATCTGACACATAATTTAAATATAGGAATTTATCCTCGAAAAAGGGAAATATTGAATGAATTGATCGTAAATTATAAGATTTTATGATTTCGGCCCTCCTTAAGGAAGTTAAGGAAGAGACTAATCGTAGGGAAAATGGAATTTCCACAATGACGGCAAAGCCTTCTGATATTATTTGAGAATACAAATTCTTGTTGTATCCCAAAAATAGATTTTTGTTAGAATCATTAGCAGAAATAAGCAAATGATTCTGTTGATACATTCGAGTAATTAAACGTTTTACAATCAGTAAACTAGATTTATTGTCATAACCTAAATTTTCTAACAAAGTCGAACTATTGAAACCATGATCATAAGCAAGTGCATAAATATACTCCCGAAAGATAAGTGGGTATAGGAAGTCATGTTGCCGAGATCTATCTAGTTCTAAATATCCTTGAAATTCCTCCATTTTAAAAATGAAATTTAAGCCGGGGATAGGGGATTTATTGGATTATCAAATAATACATAGTGCGATACAGTCAAAACAGGGCATTCTATTATAGTAAGAAAAGAATAGATACCTCGAAAACAAGTAAGACTCATCAGCGGACTCTCTCTCCTCTCTTTTTCCATCTAATTGTTTTATGTTCATTCTAGGATAAGAAGATGGTTAGAAATCCTTTATTTTCTCAACCCAATCGCTCTTTTGATTTTGGAAAAAAAAATATCTTTATCAAAATACTCTTTCTTCTACACATTTATTTCCACCCCATAATGGAGAATAGCTAATAGTTAGGACTTATAACAAAAATCAAGAATCTATTCATGGGAAAAGCTTTTCCCGCATCAAGCACTAATATATTTTTAACGTCTAATTAGATCGGGTAATCATTCAAATTACGAATGAAAGCTCGTTGCTTTTTGTTTCCCTATAATTGGAGCCGCCAGGCTCTATCCATTTATTAATTCAACCCAACTTTGAATTTCTTTTATACCAAGCCAATAATTCAAACAAAGATTTGGACCGGATCCAATAAGAATGAAATATTCTTAGAATTCTCCATTGATACGACATGCTACTTTTTCCATTCATTCCTTTCTGGATCAGTCGTGGTCTTACAAACTCTACCGATGGTATGGATGAATCCATTTCTTCATAAAAATGTGTAAAAAATCGAGTCGCACTTAAAAGCCGAGTACTCTACCGTTGAGTTAGCAACCCTAATATAAATAGAAAATAGAATTATAAATAGAAAATAGAATAATAATGAAATTCATTAATAAAATAGAATAGGATGTGTAGATACAATCGCAAAATATATATATTATATATATATATGGAACGGAAATAGAAATAAGGAAATAAATAGATCTATTTATTCACGATCGGATTATATTTGTTTGATACACTGTTGTCAATATGAATGTTGAGAAAAGAATACAATGGAGAAAACAAAAAGAATTAGAAACTAAACTTCTTTATTAAAATGAAATTTAAAATAAGAATTAAAAGTGGAATTGAATCAAAATTTCTTATTTATTAATCTTATTTATTAATAAATCTTATTTATTAATAAAAAAAAAAAAAATTCAATTCGAAAATTATACCATTCTATTAATAATTAATTAATAAATAAAAAGAAAATATATATATATAAATAGGAAAATAGAAAAAGAATAAATAGAATATAAATAGAATATTATTAAAAGAATATTATTTTCTTTTTATTAAAGTAAAAAAAAAACTAAGGAATTCTGTTGGATTGGCACTACATAACTAATCGACATAGATAAAAAAAATGTGTACGGTAAATTTAAGGAATAAAGTAGAGAAAAAATCTAGGGTTTATTCAATTAATATCAATTAATAATTCAATCAATATCAATCAATACAATATAAATAAATAGAATAAGCAAGCTTAACCCCCCTATTTTTTTGTTTTTATTTGTTCATGGAGTTCCAACAAAAAAACCACCTCATTGAGGGTAATGTCAAAATTTTCTATTTCTAGATGCAATTACTTCATTTATTTATTTGTTCTTTCCAATTTATATCAATAAATCAATAAAAATAGAATTTTGCCGTTATAGAAGACAGCATTCTATGGTAAATAAGTAAAAAGAAAGGAATAGAGCAAAAGAGCGGGGGGGGGGGATAAGAGAGAAAAAGGTTATACAAAGCTATATACAAGTCATCCGCACCCTCTTTTTTTTTTTTTATTTCATTAATTTTTTTTCATTTGTTGATTATGATTAGGGGAAAGTTCCATAAAAACCCCCGCCTTCTTTGAAATATCCTGAACAGTTCCTGTAGGTTGAGCGCCTTTTTCAAGGAAATATAGAATAAGAGGAATATTTAAATAGGTTTGATTCTTTATCGGATCATAAAAACCCACTTTCCGAAGATCCCTTCCTTCTCTTCGGGATCGAACATCGATTGCAACGATTCGATAAAGGGCTCATTGGGATAGATGTAGATGAAGAATACACCCCCCCCTAGAAACGTATAAGAGGTTTTCTCCTCGTACGGCTCGAGAAAATTGGAAATTATGTCTATGTATAGAATATTAGTCAAATAGATCCATAAAATCATCAAATCAATTCGACTATGATTTAAGTACTTTATTCTTTACCCCCAAAGAAAAAAAACCGCTCCTATTCGCAATCTCATAACTCAAGTTGGATAACTCTCAAATAACTCAAAGGAAAACCCTTTAGGTATTTCATTTATTGAGCGGTCTCTACTCCCTTTTTGTCTGTCTCCTTTAGAATCTATTTTTATTCTTTATTCTTAATTTCTTAATATAGTTGTTTATAGTTGTTGAGACAATTGAAAACGGTATTTACTTGTTCCAGGATCCTTTAGCCTTGCCGCGAATCATTGGGTTTAGACATTACTTCGGGAATCTTTAATCATTTCAAAAATGGCAGCAACATGCCATTTTTTTTTTCTTTTTATCAAAGAATTATATGGACGGTGGATTCCCGCGCGATACACTTTTGATCGAAAGAGTTTTACCAATTTCAAGAAAATTGACTCTGAATTTGGAAACTTGCTCGAATTGGATCCTTTCGATTTCTATATCGAAAATATACTTAACGAAGTTCTTCAAACTTATTCCTTTTTATTTTCACTAACCCTAGATACTTACCCCCGATAAATGAATCAACTCGAGCTCCACCGTGTACTATTTACATCATCAACCCCCCCAAAAAAAGAAGTTCTAGTGGAAGAGAACAAACGATGTCGAGCCAAGAGCACCTTCATTTCTATATAATAGAATATAAAAAGATGGTGGATGTAAGAATCCACAGCTAATCATGTCTTTCAAGTCGCACGTTGCTTTCTACCACATCGTTTCAAACGAAGTTTTACCATAACACTCCTCTAGTTTGGAGACGGTATGTAATTGATTCAATTATGGAATCATGAATAGTCATTGATTCATTCTATACATAGTAATCTATATTTTTTCTTTTATATGAATATAGAAATGGGTAATTTCTAAAAAAGTTTCAGCAAGAATTCAAATTAACCCGATATTTTGATATGATATTTTATTGTATGAATGAAATTTTATATAATTCTGAATGGAATTATATATTTTATTATTAGAATATTATTCGATTCTCATTTTATATATATATATTTTATATATTTTTTTTTTATTATTCATTTTTATTTTTTTAATATTTTGAATATATATTATATATATATTTTAAATATGTAAATGTAATTTAATATAGAATTAATATAGAATAATTAGAATATTCTAATTATTATTATTAATAATAAATAATATAATAATAATTATATAAATAGAATTCATTATAATTAGAATAACTCTATAAATAGATATTCTATTAACTATAATATTATATATATTATATTAATGTATAACATATTAATATATAACAATAATACGAATTATTCATTTTTATTTTGAATTTTTTCATTATTAATAATGAATATTTAGATAAATAAAATACAACAAGACAAATAAAGAAGTTCTTTTTGAATCTACATCCTCAAGTAACTCATCTTCAAGTGACTCAATAGGATAGATTCGCCAATTTCACACTTCTTCGAGTACTAAGGACTCATAAGAAATCATTAAAAAGATTTAATTGATTGAAAAAATTCTCATCTCGATATCATTATTTGAATAAAAAAGTTTTCTAGTTTATAGTAAGGACCCCATTTGATCATCATATCCGAGAGAAATCCATATTCAGATTAAACCATCCGTAATTTAAAACAAATCTATAGGTAATAAATAGATAAGTAATTAAAGTCAATTTTTCGTGGAGTAGTGTAGAAAAAAAAAGACCGATGTAAAAAGAATATAATATATATATATAGAATATAAAATATATGAAGGGGGGTTATACGACGAAAAACCCACCCGACTTAGTTATGTTCCCCTCTTAGCTGGGTCACAAACCCATCCAATTTGATCTGCGTCTTATTGGAACTCGATTCATTTTGCGAAAAAGATATTCTTTTTGAAAAATATATGATTTAGGGACAAATCTTTAAAAATCAGAAACAAGAATCACATTCTACCCAATATTATATACCCTTAAACAGAAGTTTTCTCAAAAAAAAGAGAATTAAAATTCTGATATACAATCTTTATGCTCTTTATTTGGATATGATATATATAATGCATGGGTATGCTCTGGGACGGAAGGATTCGAACCTCCGAATAGCGGGACCAAAACCCGTTGCCTTACCGCTTGGCCACGCCCCATTTATATTTCTATTCGACGCTAATAAATACTAATATCAGTATTGGTTGTTCGTCAATTCCAGTCCAAATATCTAAATATCTATAGAATCCATTTTTGCTAGGATTTGGATGGGTAGATATAGAATGAAACTGAAATTATTGATCATTACATATAATTCAATTAAGATATTGTATGAAAGTATTATTTATTTGATTCTCTTTTTTTTTTTTATTTTATTTAATAGAAATAATATCTTTTTATTAAATTCAATTTTCTATTAAATTAAATTAAATAAAAAAAAAAAAGAATCTATTAATAACGTTAATAAAAAAAAATATAAAAAAATTCAAAATTAATAACTATATTATGTTAAAAAATTAATAACTATATTATGTTAAAATATATTCTATTAATTAAGTTATATTCTATTTAAACTATATTCTATTAATAGTGAATTAATATTTAAGATATATGAATATATATTCATTATATAATTTTATATACTAAAATGAAATTTATATACTTTAAATTTATATACTAATAATAATATTAACTCAAAAAAAAAAAAAATTATCTTAAATAAAAAATAAAAAAAAAATCTTTGTTATGCTTAATATTTTTAGTTTGGTCTGTATTTGTCTTAACTCTGCCCTTTATTCAAGTAGTTTTTTCTTCTCCAAATTGCCCGAAGCCTACGCTTTTTTGAATCCAATTATAGATGTTATGCCAGTAATACCTTTATTCTTTTTTCTCTTAGCTTTTGTTTGGCAAGCTGCTGTAAGTTTTCGATGAGATCTTTAATACTGTCCTAGAAAAATTCCGAATTTATTCGAAAAAAAAAAATTCTAACATTCTAACAATTGATAAGATCAGATAAGTCTTACATTATGAACCCTCCAATCAAATATTTCAATTCTTGTATAGACACGATAAATCTGGACCATCTCGTTTCCTCATTCTTACCCTATTTTCTATTGAAAAATCCTATAAGATTAGAGTCCTTTATTATTTAATTATTTATTTGATTATCCAAATCCAAAAATTTCTTTCATATCCACAATTGGATATTGGTGGGGGACTCCAATCTTATTTCAAATAAATTTATGAAAATTCGTTTATATTTCTCGAAAATACTCGATTTCTTAGTGTCAAAAAAAAAACATAGGGTGCCGTATAAGAGAATCTATTCTCTCTCTTTTTTTTTATGATCTTGGAGATTGTGTAATGCTTACTCTAAAACTATTTGTTTACACGGTGGTGATATTCTTTGTTTCTCTTTTCATCTTCGGATTCTTATCTAACGATCCAGGACGTAATCCGGGACGCGAAGAATAATTTTTTTTTTTTCTTTTTTTCCTTGCTTGATTTTTAAATATTCTTAGGGTTTTATCTATTTCACATCTTTAACTAAAAATTAAACAAACAAAGAAAAAAAAAAAGGACTCAATAAAAAAAAAAAAAAAGAAAATACCAAGTCATCGGCGGAAACGGAAAGAGAGGGATTCGAACCCTCGGTACGAAAAATTCGTACAACGGATTAGCAATCCGACGCTTTAGTCCACTCAGCCATCTCTCCCCAATTGAAAAAGATAATGACTATGTTACATTACATAATCAATAATGTAGGGGTTGAAAAAAGCCCTTCTTTATATCTTATCTCTCTTTGATTTATTATATTTTTTATTCGAACTTTATTAGAATTCTATTCTTTTTTTTTTTGATTCTTTATTTAGATTTAGTTTATTAGAATTATTATTCAAATTCTATATTATATATTTGAATATACTTTATTTAATATAGTTTAAATAGAATATCTTGAAACTTTCAATATATTGAATATATATAATATAAATAGATAATCGAAATAGAATAGAAAATCGAAATAGAATTATA